TTGAGAAAGGGCAGATATATAGAACCTTTCAACGAGATAGTGCTTTTTCAACTCTCTCAAAATGGAATCTATTCCAAACATATATGCCATGGTTCTTTACTTCGACAGGGTACAAATATCTAAATTTGATATTTTTAGATACTTTTTCAGACCTATTGCCGATACTAAGTAGCAGTCAAAAATTTGTATCCATTTTTCATGATATTATGTATGGATCAGATATATCATGGCGAATTCTTCAGAAAAAATGGTGTCTTCCACAATGGAATCTGATAAGTGAGATTTCGAGAAAGTGTTTACATAATCTTCTTCTGTCCGAAGAAATGATTCATCGAAATAATGAGTCACCATTGATATCGACACATCCGAGATCGCCAAATGTTCGGGAGTTCCTCTATTCAATCCTTTTCCTTCTTCTTGTTGCTGGATATCTCGTTCGTACACATCTTCTCTTTGTTTCCCGAGCCTCTAGTGAGTTACAGACAGAGTTCGAAAAGGTCAAATCTTTGATGATTCCATCATACATGATTGAGTTGCGAAAACTTCTGGATAGGTATCCTACATCTGAACTGTTCTGGTTAAAGAATCTCTTTCTAGTTGCTCTGGAACAATTAGGGGATTCTCTAGAAGAAATGCGGGGTTCTGCTTCTGGCGGTAACATGCTATTGGGTGGTGGTTCCGCTTCTGGGGTCAAATCAATACGTTCTAAGAAGAAATATTTGAATATCAATCTCATTGATCTCATAAGTACCATACCAAATCCCACCAATCGAATCGCTTTTTCGAGAAATACGAGACATCTAAGTCATACAAGTAAAGAGATCTATTCATTGATAAGAAAAAGAAAAAACGTGAACGGTGATTGGATTGATGATAAAATAGAATCCTGGGTCGCGAACAGTGATTCGATTGATGATGAAGAAAGAGAATTCTTGGTTCAGTTCTCCACCTTAACGACAGAAAAAAGGATTGATCAAATTCTATTGAGTCTAACTCATAGCGATCATTTATCAAAGAATGACTCTGATTATCAAATGATTGAACAACCGGGAGCAATTTACTTACGATATTTAGTTGACATTCATAAAAAGTGTCTAATGAATTATGAGTTCAATACATCTTGTTTAGCAGAAAGACGGATATTCCTTGCTCAGTATCAGACAATCACTTATTCACAAACCTCGTGTGGGGCTAATAGTTTTCATTTCCCATCTCATGGAAAACCCTTTTCGCTCCGCTTAGCCCTATCCCCCTCTAGGGGTATTTTAGTGATAGGTTCTATAGGAACTGGACGATCCTATTTGGTCAAATACCTAGCGACAAACTCCTATGTTCCTTTCATTACGGTATTTCTGAACAAGTTCCTGGATAACAAGCCTAAAGGTTTTCTTATTGATGATTCCGATATTGACGATATTGATGCTAGTGACGATATCGATGCTAGTGCCGATATCGATGCTAGTGACGATATCGATGCTGGTGACGATATCCATCGTGACCTTGATACGGAGCTGGAGCTGCTAACTGTGATGAATGCGCTAACTATGGATATGATGCCAGAAATAGACCGATTTTATATCACCCTTCAATTCGAATTTGCAAAAGCAATGTCTCCTTGCATAATATGGATTCCAAACATTCATGATCTGGATGTGAATGAGTCGAATTACTTATCCCTCGGTCTATTAGTGAACCATCTCTCCAGGGATTGTGACAGGTGGTCCGCTAGAAATATTCTTGTTATTGCTTCGACTCATATTCCCCAAAAAGTGGATCCCGCTCTAATAGCTCCGAATAAATTAAATACATGCATTAAGATACGAAGGCTTCTTATTCCACAACAACGAAAGCGCTTTTTCACCCTTTCATATACTAGGGGATTTCACTTGGAAAAGAAAATGTTCCAGACTAATGGACTCGGGTCCATAACCATGGGTTCCAATGCACGAGATCTTGTAGCACTTACCAATGAGGCCCTATCGATTAGTATTACACAGAAGAAATCAATTATAGACAATAATACAATTAGATCTGCTCTTCATAGGCAAACTTGGGATTTGCGATCCCAGGTAAGATCGGTTCAGGATCATGGGATCCTTTTCTATCAGATAGGAAGGGCTGTTGCACAAAATGTACTTCTAAGTAATTGCCCCATAGATCCTATATCTATCTATATGAAGAAGAAATCATGTAATGAAGGGGATTCTTATTTGTACAAATGGTATTTCGAACTTGGAATGAGCATGAAGAAATTAACGACACTTCTTTATCTTTTGAGTTGTTCTGCCGGATCGGTCGCTCAAGACCTTTGGTCTCTACCCGGACCCGATGAAAAAAATGGGATCACTTCTTATGGACTCGTTGAGAATGATTCTGATCTAGTTCATGGCCTATTAGAAGGAGAAGGCGCTCTGGCGGGATCAGAAAAAGATTGCAGTCAGTTTGATAATGATCGAGTGACATTGCTTCTTCGGCCCGAACCAAGGAACCTCTTAGATAT